GGTCCAAGTAATAAACGCCCAAGTTTCTTTTGGATCCCAATTCCAATATGATCCCCAAGCCTCATTAGCCCATACTGCTCCCGAAAGAATACCTATGGTTAAAAAGATAAAACCTAGACTAATAATACGATAACTCCAACGATCCAATTGTTGAATAAATTGAGACCTGTAATAATTTCTATAATAAACAAAAGAAGTGTTTCGTAAAACATTTTTTTTTTCGTTCATGTATTTGATCTCAGCAAAAGAAAATGACTCATTCAAAAAAAGATTATTGTTCTTAACAATTTGTCTTATTATGACTTTTCGAAATGTAATGACTAAAAGAGCTACTGATAATAATGATCCACATAAAAGAGCTGCATAGCCCAATACCATCATACTTACGTGCATCATTAACCAATGCGATTGTAGAGCGGGTACTAATATTCCGAATTCATGCAGTTCGGTTAAAAGACCCGAAGTCGCAAAGCCTTGGGTAAAAATAACACTTGGTGCTATTATTGTGCTTAAATGGGTTTTAAGCTTTTGAAAACCAAAACCTGGAATTATATGAAAAATGGAAAAACCCCATGAAAGAAAGATTAACGATTCATATAAATCACTTAATGGTAAATGGCCCGAAAAAATCCAACGAGAAACTAATAATCCCGTTATACAGAAAAAGGTTACTATCATACCTTTTTCGGACGAATCATATAGTACTACGATTTCATTGACTAATAGGGTTAGCAAACGAATTGCTATTAAAATGGATACGACCGAAAACGATATATGAGTTAATATATGCTCTAAAGTTGAAAATATCATATAAAAAAAAAATCTCCTAATTATATGAACGGAAATCGGGAATTGAATTCATTATAGGACTTACTCCTTTAGTAAATAAGATGCCATGCCGCCACTCGGACTCGAACCGAGATGCTCTAGCACTGCTTCCTAAGAGCAGCGTGTCTACCGATTTCACCATAGCGGCTTGCTCAAAATCATAATAAACTATTTTTAGTCAATCGTCTAGATTGAAAGAGTCGATTCAAATGCAAGATTTCTTTCCGAAATTTGATATTTTGGAAAGAAATCTTGCATTTCAGAAACCGAAAGATTAAAGAATTATAATTAAAAAAAGCCAATTCCAAAACAAAAATGAGGTCCATTTTCTATTGAACAGTTCAAAACATTAACAAATAAAAATTTTTACTTATATCTTAATCTTATCTAATTTTTTTTTTGTTTGTATAAAAATATCTATAAGATATAGAAACTAAAAAAAACTTTTTGAGTTCCCCGTAGAAAGAGATTTCGCTAACGAAAAAGCTTTCAATGCTACCCAATATCCCTTCTTTTTCCAAATTGTTTTCCGAATCCTTTTTTTTGATATCGAAGTGCGTTTTTTTGGAGCTGCCATTCCAAAATTAGACTAGTTTGTTTATTCCTATAGTTGGATGTGAAAGACATCTATTGTTCTAAATGAATTGTTCTTTAATTAGATTAGACATATATATTTCTTATCTATTTGTTTTTCTAAATTATACTATTCTACTCTTTTTCATAAGGAATGTGGATTAAAAAAAAAATAGTCTTTTTTTTCCTAATAATCGTTTATTTATGTAATTCTTACAAAAAACTATCCTTTTAAATTAATATTAATAATATATATATTTATTTATATATTATATATCGTTCTATTTTTTGGATTTATACATGAAATAAAATACATCAAAAAGTTTAAGAACCCAACCCTTATCTTTATCCCGTTTACTTGGTCGTTAAAAAGATACATGATTTAAAAAAATCATGTGTATCTTAATTCCTTTTTTATTAAACTGTTGAATATCATAACCCTTTTTACAAGCTTTTTCCTTCGTATTAAAAAAAAGTTTATTTTTCACTATTAATTTGGTCATATCATTTGACCCATTTTCACTTCGTACTTTCAACTATTGAAAATTTTGGACAAAAATTAAGAATAATGAACAGTGAATAATTCCATTTTTTATCTTAATTTTCTTCATTTTTTTATTAACTGAACCCTTTCAAAAGAGATAAAATTGGCGAATAAGAAACAAAACTCATTAAGAATCCATTTTTTTTTGTATGGAATATACACATCAATTTTCATGGATCATACCCTTCATTCCACTTCCAGTTCCTATGTTAATAGGAGTGGGACTTCTCCTTTTTCCCGTGGCAACAAAAAATATTCGTCGTATGTGGGCTTTTACTAGTGTTTTATTATTAAATATAGTTATGATTTTTTCGGTGGATCTGTCTATTCATCAAATCAATAACAGTTCCATCTATCAATATGTATGGTCTTGGACTATAAATAATGATCTTTCTTTAGAGTTTGGCTACTTGATCGATTCACTTACTTCTATTATGTCAATATTGATTACTACTGTTGGAATTCTGGTTCTTATTTATAGTGACAATTATATGTCTCATGATGAAGGATATTTGAGATTTTTTGCTTATATGAGTTTTTTTAATACTTCAATGT